AGTATAAATATGTTGGATTTTTTAGCATTGAGAGATCGGCAATAAATTTAGCAGAGTTTTTTAGGCTAAATTTTTGGAAATAATTATTATGGTGGGTCGATATGACACGTATATATATATATATAATGCGGATGGCTAACCCATATTTCAACTTGTTAGCTGGCACGTTCTTGAGCCTTCCTTGGTTTCGGGGTTTGACAAGGAATACAGGATTCACTGAGCGTAGGGGGTAGGGGGGTTTGTCGCGCAGAAGCCAAAAGGGGGGGCGTATATATAAGGGTAAGTTGAAGAAAGGACAAGTATGTTATGCACCTGATAGAGTAATATGTAATTCTTAAGTTATGTCTTTTAATAATGAACCTAATTTAATCCATGCAAGGAAGGACACCACCTTATAAATCATTTGAGTTTACACTCTGAAATGCAAGATGAAAGGTAACCAAAAAAGAGAACCCCTATGCATATAAGTGAACGCTCGGCATGGTGGGTAACGAGGAGTATGTAATTACACCATTAATCAGATGCCAGTATAATTAATATAAGGGTGGAGTTTTATACGTATGGACCTGAAATAGGAACCAGATGCAAGGAATAGTTCACAGTGTGCAACCCCCACAATTTGTGTCCCTGATTCTATCATTAATAGTATGCCTTATATGAACCGGTTGGTGGTCTCTTACTACATTAATATGTTTAATTTAAATCTTAGTTGTTTATTTCAAGGAAAAATGTGAGAGCCATATGTAGGGGAAAAACCTATTTCCCAGGTTAAAATAAATTATTTGTGAGTTTTAACGATCTGCTTATGTACGTCTTAGACGTTAGTACTTGCTTTTAGGTTAAAATAAATGAATGGTGATAATACATATATATGTACTAACACAGTACATATATACATTTATGCAGTAACCACATAGGTTACTACCAGAAGATAGTTTAATTTAGAATTCTGGCTTTGGGAGCCAGGGGTGGGAGTTAAAATCTCCCTTTTCTGGGCGCTAGGAGGGGTTTTAACCCTCGATCTTCGGATTACAAGACCGATGCTTTCAAGCTAAGCTACTAGGGCAAGCTCATTTCAGTGCTTTATTTTCCACTCATCCTGCTAATGGGACAAGAACGAGGAAAAGTGCAAAGTATAGGATTGATGCGGCTTGGCCAATAACAATGTATGGGTGTTCTACGGGTATGCCTCCAATTCATGTCAAAATAAGTATATCTGCCACCAGGGTTCAGAATAAAAATTGGGTTATAGGGCGGAAGGTTAGTCCTCGTTGTTTTGAGGTGTGTAGAATTGGCACTACTAGTAGCACTAGGATGCTAAACAGTAGTGCGAGGACCCCTCCTAGTTTATTTGGAATAGATCGTAGGATGGCATAGGCAAATAGAAAGTATCACTCGGGCTGAATGTGTGGAGGAGTGACTAGGGGGTTTGCTGGAATAAAATTTTCTGAGTCACCTAGTAAGTTAGGGGAAAATAATGCTAATGATGTAAGGGCTAATAGCATTAGTACAAAACCAAGAAGGTCTTTGTATGAAAAGTATGGGTGGAAAGAGATTTTATCCGCATCAGAGTTTAGTCCGGCCGGGTTATTTGACCCGGTTTCGTGTAAAAATAGTAAGTGCAGGATGGTTGCGCCGGCAATAACAAAAGGCAGGAGGAAGTGGAAGGCAAAAAATCGTGTTAGTGTTGCGTTGTCTACTGAGAAGCCTCCTCAGATTCATTGAACGAGGGTGTCCCCTATATAAGGTACTGCTGATAGTAGATTTGTAATTACGGTGGCGCCTCAAAAAGATATTTGCCCTCATGGAAGAACATAGCCAACGAAGGCGGTTATTATAACTAATAGGAGTAGGACTACCCCGATATTTCAGGTTTCTTTATAAAGGTATGACCCATAGTACAGGCCTCGGGCAATGTGTATGTAGATACAGATGAAGAAGAATGATGCCCCATTAGCATGTAGGCTGCGGATAAGTCAGCCATAATTAACATCTCGGCAGATATGAGTTACTGATGAAAATGCAGTTGAGATGTCAGAGGTATAGTGTATGGCTAGAAATAATCCTGTCAAAATCTGGGTAATTAAACATAGTCCCAGAAGGGATCCGAAATTTCACATTACTGAAATATTAGACGGCGTTGGGAGATCAACTAGTGCATCGTTAGCAATTTTTATTAGCGGGTGGGTTTTTCGTAGGCTTGCCATTACTGTTCCTGTAGTTGAATTACAACGGTGGTTCTTCAAGTCATTGGTCTCGGTTAAAGTCTGAGCAGGAATTATGACCTATCTTGTGTTTTTATTATTGGTAGCTTTGATTGTGGGTTTAATTGCTGTTGCTTCTAATCCAACACCTTATTTTGCTGCTTTAGGTTTAGTAGTGGCGGCGGCAGTTGGGTGTGGGGTATTAGTTGGCTGTGGGGGGTCTTTCTTATCCTTAGTCCTTTTCTTAATTTATCTAGGGGGAATGCTTGTGGTATTTGCTTATTCGGCAGCTTTGGCTGCTGAGCCTTTTCCAGAGGCGTGGGGAAATCGTTCGGTGGCTGGGTACGTTCTAGTTTATGTACTGGGTGTTGTCTTAATGGGTGGGTTATTCTGAGGGGAGTGATATGAGGGTTCCTGAGTAACTATTGATGGGCTAAAGGAGTTTTCTACACTGCGGGGGGATATTGGTGGTGTGGCTATAATATATTCCTCTGGGGGTGCAATACTAGTTATTTGCGCTTGAGTGTTGCTTTTAACGCTGCTTGTAGTGCTGGAGCTTACTCGGGGCCTGAGCCGTGGGAGCCTTCGAGCAGTTTAAATAAGGACTAAGAGGACTGCTAAGGTTATGGTTAAAAGGAAGATGGTTAAATATGTTTTAATTATTCCCAGCTGAATATCGTTCAGTACTTTTGCCATTATTATTTGGGTGAGTGCTAGTCCTTTTGGCCCTGTAGTTTGAAGTCATGTTTGGTCGAGTTTAGTGGCGGTTGTTTGTCCTAAGGTCAAATTGGCTTTAGGCGAGAGTCGGTGAATTAGTGCAGGGAAGTAGCCCAGTATATTGGAGAAGTGGTGGGTAGAGATTGTGGGGGTAATTTTAATTTGTTTATTAGTTATGGCTGCAAGTTCTATAGCAACTAAAAGTCCAATAATTGTTACAATAAGGGCTGCTAGTTTCAGGGTAGTGGGTATTATCATAACGGGTGTTTTTAAGGGGAGGAAATTATGTGTAATGACAAGTCCTGCAATAATACTTCCTCAAGCAAGTCGTTTGATGGGGTTGATTACTAGGGGGTTGTTTTCGTTAATAGGGGATAATGGTAAAAATCGGGGGGATCCTATGGTTACAAAATATACGACCCGGAAGCTATATACTGCGGTAAATGAGGTGGCAATTAGTGTTAGGGTTAGGGCTCAGGCGTTAAGATAAGAGGTGTTTAGGGCTTCAATGATGGCATCCTTTGAGAAGAACCCGGCTAGGAAGGGGGTGCCCGTTAATGCAAGACTGCCAATTGTAAGGTAGGTTGAGGTGGCGGGTATAAGTTTGTGGAGTCCTCCCATTTTTCGAATATCTTGCTCATCATTCAAGCTGTGAATAATTGACCCGGAGCATAAGAACAGTATAGCTTTAAAGAATGCGTGTGTACAAATATGAAGAAATGCTAGTTGTGGTTGATTTAGCCCAATTGTGACCATTATTAGTCCTAGTTGACTTGATGTTGAGAAAGCTACAATTTTCTTGATGTCATTTTGGGTTAGGGCGCAAGTAGCTGTAAATAAAGTGGTTAGCGCTCCTAGGCATAAGCAGACTGTTAAGGCTAGGTCATTATTTTCTATAAGGGGGTGAAGGCGAATCAACAGGAAGATTCCGGCAACAACTATGGTGCTAGAGTGAAGTAGGGCTGATACTGGTGTGGGGCCCTCTATGGCAGAAGGGAGCCAGGGATGTAGGCCGAATTGGGCCGATTTTCCTGTTGCTGCAAGAATAAGTCCGACTAGGGGGACTGTCATGTCAAAGTTTTTTGATAAGAAGAAGATTTGCTGAATCTCTCAAGAGTTTAGGTTGATTGCGAATCAAGCTATGGCTAAAATTAGTCCGATATCCCCTACGCGGTTATAAATAACAGCCTGGAGGGCTGCCGTGTTAGCGTCTGCTCGTCCGTGTCATCAGCCGATCAGTAGGAAAGACATAATACCTACTCCTTCTCAGCCAATGAATAGTTGAAATATATTATTGGCTGTAACGAGGGTAATCATGGCTACTAGAAATAGGAGTAAATATTTGAAGAACCGGTTTATGTATGGGTCCGAGTGTATATATCATAGTGCAAATTCTAAAATTGATCAGGTAACATATAGGGCAATAGGGGTAAAAATAAGGGAATAGTGGTCAAATTTAAAGCTGATATTTGCGTCAAATATTTGTGTGTTTATTCATTGTCAGTTTGTGGTAACACTCTCTACTCCTTGGTCAAGAAAGATTATAAGTGGTAGTAGGCTAATGAAAAACGCGGTACTGACGGCAGTTTTAACATGTGTCTCTGCTCACTCTGGTTTTTGAGGTTTTGGGTTTAGCGTTATTAACAGAGGGAATACAAGGACCGTGAGGACTAAAATAAGTGAGGATGATATGATTAGGGCTACTAAATTCATAGTTCCCGCTTGGATTTGCACCAAGAGTCTTTGGTTCCTAAGACCAATGGATGAACTGTTATCCTTCAGGAGCGTAAGGAAGCCGAGGATTTTAACCTCGGTGCATAAGGATTAGCAGTACTTACTGATGTCTGTCCTTCCTTGGTGAGTAAAGGGGTTTTAACCCCCGTCTTTAGAATCACAATCTAATATTTTAATTAAACTATACTTACTAGTAGCATCAGCCTCACATAAGTTCTGGCTTTGTTACAAGGAGAATTACCGGGATAAGGTGAAGGGCTATTAATAGGTGCTCTCGGGTGTGGAAGGGAGGTAGTTTTACGATATGGCTTGGTGTTGGGCCGCGTTGAGATATTAAGAATATATAAAGGGAGTAGCTTGCGGTAATTAATGTTCCTAGTCCTGTGAGCGCGATGGTTCAAGGGGATCAATTAAATAGGGTTGTAATAATTATGAGCTCTCCTATTAGGTTAGGGAGAGGTGGTAGTGCTAAGTTGGCCAGGTTAGCAATAAATCATCATACTGCTGTTAGGGGAAAGATTATTTGTAGGCCTCGAGCAAGAATTATAGTTCGACTATGTGTTCGTTCGTAGGCCGTGTTAGCTAGGCAGAATAATATGGAAGATACCAGGCCATGAGCAATTATTAAAATGATTGCTCCCGAGAAGCCTCATGGGGTTTGAATTAAGATACCCCCTGCTACAAGTCCTATATGGCTTACAGATGAATAGGCAATTAGTGACTTAAGGTCAGTTTGTCGTAGGCAAATAGATCCGGTCATAATGATGCCCCACAGCGCCAAGATAATGAAAGGATAAATTAATTCTTTAGAGAGAGGGTCTAGCATAATTATTATTCGCATTATTCCATAGCCCCCAAGTTTAAGTAGAACAGCCGCTAGTACTATAGATCCTGCAATAGGGGCTTCTACATGTGCTTTTGGTAATCATAAATGTACTCCGTATAGGGGCATTTTTACTAGGAAGGCGATTAAACAACCTGCTCATCAAATTTTATGGCCTCAGGAGTCAAGTAATAATGGTGGGGCATACTGAATTACTAGTATGGATAGGGTGCCCGTAGATTGCTGGAGTAGAAGCAGAGCAACCAAAAGTGGTAAGGAGCCTGCTAGTGTATAAAACAGGAAATAGGTGCCTGCGCTGAGGCGTTCAGTCTGATTACCCCATCGGGTAATAATAATAAGGGTTGGGATGAGCGTAGCTTCGAATATGATGTAGAATATAATGATTTCCGTGGCGCCAAATGCTATAATTAGGAAAGTTTGGAGCGAAGTGAGAAGTATAATATAGAGGCGCTGTCGGCTGATTGGCTCAGAACTGATATGGTTCTGACTGGCTAAAATTATTAAGGGGAGGAGTCAACACGTTAATACCAGAAGGGGGGTAGAGAGAGGATCTGTGGCTAAGTATAGGTTGGATGTGGTTCACCCAGCCTCTGATGTTCATTTAAGTCATGAAAGACTAATAAGAGCAATTGAGAGGCCATGGGCAGTTGTAGCCGTTCATAATCATTTGGGGGAGGTTAGTCAGATTGTTGGAAATAATATAAGCGTAGGAACTAATACTTTTAGCATTGTAGAAGATTAAGGTTTTGTAGTCGGTCAGTACCATGGGTGCGGGCTGTGGCTACTAGGAGTGCGAGACCCGTGCCCGCCTCGCAAGCGGAGAAAGCCAGAAGTAGTATAGGTGCAGTAGAGAAGCTTGTCGATTCAAACTGTATTGCTCATAAGGCTAGTGCAATGAATAGTGAGAGCATTATTCCCTCTAGGCATAGTAATGCGGAGAGAAGATGTGTGCGGTGAAACGCTAGTCCTATAAGCCCTAGAATAAAGGCTGAGGTAAAGCTAAAATGTACTGGTGTCATAAGGGAGTCGTGGATTTAAACCACGATCTTCTGAGCCGAAATCAGAGGTCTTTTTTGGACTAACTTCCTATTCTGCCCATTCTAGGCCCCCTTGGGTTCATTCGTAGATTAGTCCGAGGGTTAGGAGGATTAGAACTGTGGTAGCTCAAAAGAAGGTTCCGGTTGGGTTGTGGAGTTGGTCCCCTCAAGGTAGGGGGAGGAGAAGCGCAATCTCTAAGTCAAATAAAAGGAACAGGATTGCTACTAAGAAAAATCGTAGCGAGAAAGGTAAGCGGGCGGATCCTAGGGGGTCAAAGCCGCATTCGTAGGGTGAGAGCTTCTCTGCGTCTGGGTTTATTTGTGGCAGTCAGAAGGATACAACTGCTAAAATTGATGATAAGGCTACTGTAATAGCGAGGATAGTTGTAATTAGGTTCATTATCTTTCCTTGGGATTTAACCAAGACTAAATGATTGGAAGTCACTTGTACTAACTTTGATACTAGAAAGATATGAGCCTCATCAATAAATTGACACGTAAAGGAATAATCATACTACGTCAACGAAGTGTCAGTATCAGGCAGCGGCTTCAAAGCCGAAATGGTGTTCAGATGTAAAGTGGTATTGAATTTGGCGGAGAAGGCACACGGCCAGGAAGGTTGAGCCAATAATAACATGGAGTCCATGGAAACCTGTGGCCACGAAGAATGTAGAGCCATATACTCCGTCTGCAATTGTAAAAGGTGCCTCATAATATTCTATTGCTTGGAGGGCAGTAAAGTAAAGTCCTAGAAGAATTGTAAGTGCTAGAGATTGAATGGCCTGTTTTCGTTCACCTTCTATAATGCTATGGTGGGCTCAGGTAACTGTTACGCCAGATGCTAATAACACGGCTGTATTAAGGAGTGGGACTTCAAACGGGTCTAATGTAGTAACACCTGTGGGAGGTCAACATCCTCCCAGCTCCGGTGTTGGTGCCAAACTTGAGTGATAAAAGGCTCAAAAGAAGCCTAGAAAGAAGAATACTTCAGAAGTAATAAATAGAATTATTCCATAGCGTAGCCCTTTTTGTACTGGTGGGGTGTGGTGGCCTTGAAAGGTCCCCTCTCGGATAACATCACGTCATCATTGAAATATTGTAAGGAGTAGAAGAACAAGGCCAAGGGTTATTAAAGTTATTGAGTGGAAGTGAAACCAGATTGCTAGGCCGGATGTTATTAGTAGAGCACCGACGGCTCCGGTTAGGGGTCATGGGCTTGGATCAACCATATGATATGCATGTGCTTGGTGGGCCATTAAACGTTTTCTTGTAGGTAGAGGCTTAGGAGTAATACAAACACGTAGGCTTGAATTATTGCCACCGCAACCTCTAGAAGTGTTAAGAGGAAGAGAACAGCGGCAGTTAGGATAGCTACTGTTGGTATTAAGGGTAATAGTACAAACACAGCAGTGGCGATGAGTTGAATTAATAGGTGGCCTGCAGTTAAATTGGCCGTAAGTCGGACTCCTAGCGCGAGTGGTCGGATGAACAGGCTAATTGTCTCGATAATAATTAGTACAGGGATTAGGGGGATTGGGGTTCCCTCCGGTAATAGGTGGCCAAGAGCAACTGTTGGTTGATTTCGCATTCCAATAATTACTGTTGCAAGCCACAGTGGTACAGCAAGTCCCATATTTAATGATAGCTGTGTTGTAGGTGTAAAGGTGTATGGTAGAAGGCCTAGTATATTAATTGTAATAAGGAATACTATTAAAGAGGCTAGTAGTAGGGCCCATTTATGTCCTCCTGCATTTAGGGGCATTATTAGTTGATTAGTAAATCGGTTAATAAATCATGTTTGGATAGTAATAAGTCGATTATTTATTCATCGGGAAGGGGGAGTTGGGAATAGCACTCATGGGAGTGCAATTGCAACAGCAATAAGTGGGATTCCTAGGAAGGATGGGCTTGCAAATTGGTCGAAAAAACTTGTTATCATGGTCAGTTTCAGGACTCAGTTTTATGTTTTTCTTCACTTATTGGGGTTGGTTCATTCGGTGCTGTGTGGTTTAGAACTTTGGTCGGAATAATGGTGAGGAAAACGACCCACGAAAATACTAGGATTGCGAATCAGGGGTTAGGGTTAAGTTGAGGCATTTCACTAGAGGTGGTCGGTAGTCACCAAACTTTGGCTTAAAAGGCCAACGCTTTGTCCGATAATTAGCTTTCTAGTGAGGCGTCTTCTAGTATTAATGAGGATCAACTTTCAAAGTGCTCTAGTGGGACGGCTTCAACTACGATAGGTATAAAGCTGTGATTAGCCCCGCAGATTTCAGAGCATTGCCCATAAAATACACCGGGGCGTGAGGCGATAAAGGCAGTTTGGTTTAATCGTCCGGGAACTGCGTCTATTTTTACACCTAGGGAGGGGACGGCTCAGGAGTGTAGTACATCTTCGGCTGATACTAGTACACGAACTGGTGATTCTATTGGAACTACTATTCGATGGTCTGTTTCTAGGAGCCGGAATTGGCCTGGTGTAAGGTCTTGGGTTGGGATTATGTAGGAGTCAAATCCTAGGTCTTCATAGTCTGTATATTCGTAGCTTCAGTACCATTGGTGTCCTATGGCTTTAATTGTTAGGTGGGGATCATTAATTTCGTCTATAAGGTATAAAATACGAAGGGAGGGGAGGGCAATTAAAACTAGAATGACAGCCGGTAGGACTGTTCATACAATTTCGATTTCTTGAGAGTCTAAAATGTATTTATTGGTAAGTTTAGTTGAGACCATTGCAACAATAATATAAAGTACTAAAGTGCTAATTAGAAATACAATCATTAGGGCGTGGTCATGGAAGTGAAGAAGTTCTTCTATAACGGGTGATGCCGCGTCTTGGAATCCTAGTTGCGTGGGATGTGCCATTAAGTCTTGGGTTAAGACATGCTGGGGTTTAACCAGCAATTTCACCTCGACAAGGTGATGTAATATACGTATTTTACTAATGTCTCTAGAAGAAAGTGACAGAGTGGTTATGTGACTGGCTTGAAACCAGTACATGGGGGTTCAATTCCTCCCTTTCTCGTTAGTTTGATTGAACTTGTACAAATGCTGGCTCCTCAAATGTGTGGTATGGTGGAGGACAACCGTGGAGTCATTCTACGTTCGTTGTAGTTAGTTCTACTGAGGATACTTCTCGTTTGGCTGCAAAGGCTTCTCATAAAATAAATAGAAACATAATTACTGCTACTAAAGAGATAAGCGATCCAATAGATGAGACTGTATTTCATAGGGCATAGGCATCTGGGTAGTCAGAATATCGTCGTGGTATCCCCGCTAGGCCTAGGAAGTGTTGTGGGAAAAATGTGAGGTTAACACCAATAAATATTACCCCAAAGTGGATTTTTGTTCAAGTATCATTCAGAGTATATCCTGAAAACAGTGGGAATCAGTGGACGAAAGCTGCTATGATGGCAAATACAGCACCTATTGATAATACATAATGGAAATGAGCAACTACGTAGTAGGTGTCATGAAGAACAATATCAAGAGATGAATTAGCTAGAACAATTCCTGTTAGTCCACCTACTGTAAAAAGGAAAATAAAGCCTAGGGCTCATAGTATAGGGGTTTCTCATTTAATTGAACCGCCGTGAAGTGTAGCAAGTCAGCTAAATACTTTTACACCGGTAGGGATGGCAATAATTATTGTTGCAGATGTAAAATAGGCACGGGTATCTACGTCTATTCCAACGGTAAATATGTGATGGGCTCAGACGATAAACCCAAGAAGGCCAATAGCTATTATAGCTCAGACCATTCCTATATAACCAAATGGTTCTTTTTTACCGGCGTAGTAGGCTACTACATGTGAAATGATACCAAATCCGGGTAGAATTAAAATATAGACCTCTGGGTGACCAAAGAATCAGAACAGGTGTTGATATAGAATTGGGTCTCCTCCCCCTGCCGGGTCAAAGAATGTAGTATTAAGATTTCGATCTGTAAGAAGTATTGTAATTCCGGCAGCTAGAACTGGTAATGATAGGAGAAGAAGAACGGCTGTTACAAGTACGGCTCATACGAAGAGGGGTGTTTGGTACTGAGAGATAGCTGGGGGTTTTATATTAATAATTGTGGTGATAAAATTTACCGCCCCTAAAATTGATGAGACACCTGCTAGATGTAGTGAGAAGATTGTTAGATCTACTGATGCTCCTGCGTGGGCTAGGTTGCCTGCGAGTGGAGGGTATACTGTTCATCCTGTCCCAGCGCCGGCCTCAACACCAGAAGAGGCTAATAGTAGAAGGAACGATGGGGGAAGGAGCCAAAAACTTATGTTATTTATTCGTGGGAATGCTATGTCAGGTGCGCCAATCATTAGGGGGACGAGTCAGTTTCCGAATCCTCCAATAAGAATTGGCATTACTATAAAGAAAATCATAACGAAGGCATGGGCGGTAACAATGACGTTATAAATTTGGTCATCGCCTAGGAGTGACCCGGGTTGGCTTAGTTCGGCCCGAATAAGGAGGCTTAAAGCGGTTCCCACCATTCCTGCTCAGGCACCAAATACTAGATAAAGGGTACCAATGTCTTTGTGGTTTGTAGAAAAGAATCAGCGCGTAATTGCCACAGGTAGGGTAGCCTAGTGCCTAGGCGGTGGGTTGTAGCCCCGAAGACAGAGGTTTAAGTCCTCTCCCTATCAAAGCCTCGTGGTGAAGTATCACGTTGGATTGCAAATCCAGAAACGCAGAGTAATACCCTGCCGGGGCTTTTCCCGCCTTACTAGGCCAATGGCGGGAAAAGTAGGTGGATGCTCGCTGGCTTGAGCGCTTAGCTGTTAACTAAGAGTTTGTAGGATCGAGGCCTTCCCATCTAGAAAGGCCTTAGTTTAATAAAAACATTTGATTTGCAATTAGAAAATGCAAGATAGACTCTTGTAGGTCTTATCAGGGACTAGAAGATTTTCACTTCTGCTTAGAGCTTTGAAGGCTCTTGGTCTTAATGCTATCCTAAGCCCCTAGGTGACTAGCATTATAATAGCTGGAGTTATGGGAAGAAGGCCCAGTGCTAGCGTAGTAACTAGGGCTAGGGGGAGGGAGGCTTGGGTTGTTTGAACCCGCCAGGGGGTGGCTGAGTTAACAGTATTAGGAGAAATGGTAAGTGTTATTGCATAGCAGAGTCGTAAATAGAAGTACAGGCTGAGGAGAGCAGCGAGAGCTATAACTGTGGCGGCAAGGGGGAGGTCCTGCTTCGCTAATTCCTGTAAAATGAGCCATTTTGGTATAAATCCCGTAAGAGGGGGTAAACCCCCTAATGATAGCAATACTAGGGCAGTGGTTGCTGTCAGGATAGGGCTTTTTGATCAGATAGTTGCGAGGGTACTAATTTTTGTGGCAGAGGAGATTTTTAGGGTAAGGAAGGCCGCGGATGTTATAAAGATATATATTAGTAGTGCAAGGAGAGTGAGTTGGGGGGCATATTGGAGAACAATAATCATTCAGCCTATATGCGCAATTGAGGAGTAGGCTAGAATTTTCCGAAGCTGAGTTTGGTTTAGTCCTCCTCAGCCGCCAATTAGTGTGGACAATAGGCCCAGGGTTGTTAGCAGTAAGGGATCAATGGCCTGGGCTGTTTGAATAATGAGGGCGAGCGGGGCGAGTTTTTGTCAGGTCGACAGAATTAGTCCGGTTAGAAGATCTAACCCTTGTAGAACTTCAGGTATTCAGAAGTGCATAGGCGCTAGTCCAATCTTAAGTGCTAGGGCGGTGATAACTATTGCACTGGCAACAGGGTTCGACATGTTAGCCATATCTCATCCCCCTGTGATTCAGGCATTTGTTATGCTTGCAAACAGAATTATGGCTGCTGCGGTGGCTTGGGTTAGAAAGTATTTTGTGGCTGCTTCCACCGCGCGGGGGTGGTGGTGTTGTGCCATTAGGGGGATGATTGCTAAAGTATTAATCTCTAGTCCTATTCAGGCGAGTAGTCAGTGGGAGCTGGCAAAGGTTAGGGTGGTTCCTAATCCTAGGCTGGACAATAGGGTCATAAGTACGTAAGGGTTCATTGATGGAGGAGGGATTTTAACCGTCATGTTCGGGGTATGGGCCCGAAAGCTTAATTAGCTGACCCCATCTTAGAAAGTGGTGTAGAGGAAGCACCAAGAGTTTTGATCTCTTGAGCATGGGTTCGACCCCCTTCTTTCTAAGAACTGAGGGGATTTTAACCCCTATAAGCCACTCTATCAAAGTGGTCCCTGGGCATTCGGGCACAGTTCCTAAGCTAGAGTTGTGGTGGGAGGCCTGCTAGTGCAATAGGAAGAGAAATGTGTCATAGCACAAGGGCTAGTGTTAGAGGAAGAAAATTCTTTCATACCAGATGTATAAGTTGATCGTACCGAAATCGTGGGTAAGAAGCCCGGACTCATAGAAATACAACAGATAATAATGCGGCTTTAATTATTAGGCCAACTGTTGTTAACTCTGGTATGCCTGGAAAGTGTGATGTTCCTATAAATAATACGGCGGACAGGGTGTTTATTAATAAAATGTTTGCATATTCGGCTAGGAAGAATAAGGCAAAGGGGCCCCCTGCATATTCTACGTTGAAACCTGACACAAGCTCTGATTCACCTTCTGTGAGGTCAAAGGGTGCGCGGTTAGTTTCCGCCAGGGTTGAAATATATCATATTGCGGCGAGGGGTCACGCAGGAGCTAGTAACCAAATACTTTCTTGTGCTGTGTTAAACGTTTGGAGAGTATAACCGCCAGAAAAGACAATTACTGAGAGGAGGATAAGTCCGAGGCTTACCTCATATGAAATTGTTTGGGCGACTGCCCGGAGGGCACCAATTAGCGCGTATTTTGAATTTGATGCTCATCCGGATCCAAGAATGGAATATACTGCAAGGCTTGATAAGGCTAAAACAAATAGGACTCCTAAGTTAAGGTCAATTACGGGGTAAGGCATAGGTATGGGTGCTCATAGTATTATGGCTAAGGTTAGTGCGAGAGTAGGGGCAACTAAAAACAGGAAGGGGGAGGAAGTAGAGGGGCGGATAGGTTCTTTAATAAACAGTTTTAGTCCATCGGCGATAGGTTGTAACAGCCCATAAGGTCCAACTACATTAGGTCCTTTGCGCAGCTGCATATATCCTAATACCTTACGCTCAAGAAGGGTTAGGAAGGCTACGGCTAACAGGACGGGTACAATATAGGCAAGGGGGTTGATTAGGTGGCTCATTAGGGTATTTAGCATGAACTGGGAAGAGGATTTGAACCTCTGATTTAAAGGGCTTAGGCCTTTCGCAATTTACCATGCTCTGCCACCCCAGTATGTCCTTATCTTGAACGGCAGGGGTTTTGGCCCTCCCTTTACTTAATTTATTTGTTTTCATTAATTTGGGGCGGGGCGTGCCTTAAGTATAGGCCCCTCTTTTCCAATCCTTTCGTACTAGGAAAAGTAGCGTTACAGATAGAAACTGACCTGGATTGCTCCGGTCTGAACTCAGATCACGTAGGACTTTAATCGTTGAACAAACGAACCCTTAATAGCGGCTGCACCATTAGGATGTCCTGATCCAACATCGAGGTCGTAAACCCCCTCGTCGATATGGACTCTGGGAGGGGATTGCGCTGTTATCCCTAGGGTAACTTGGTTCGTTGATCGACCGCTGTGGTCGGATCATTTTTGGTCAGATATTCTGCGGCTTATAGATGTTTCTATTAGCTTTAGGGCTTTGGCCCAGTCCACTCGGAGGCTTGTTTCTCCTCCGTGGTCGCCCCAACCGAAGGTAAAATTCTATTCGCCACTAAGTTCTTACTTTTTATAGAGTTGTTTAACGTGGGTAGATTTGTACCTTAAGCTCCAAAGGGTCTTCTCGTCTTGTATAAATATACCCGCTTCTGCACGGATAGATCAATTTCACTGACTTGATAGGGGAGACAGTTAAGCCCTCGTCTAGCCATTCATACAGGTCTCTATTTAAGAGACAAGTGATTGCGCTACCTTTGCACGGTCAAAATACCGCGGCCGTTGAACCCGTAGTCACTGGGCAGGCTGGACCTCCTATACTCAATCTAGTTGCAGGAGGCGATGTTTTTGGTAAACAGGCGAGGCTTGTGTTTGCCGAGTTCCTTCCCTATCTTTTAGTCTTTCCTTTATAAATGGCACTCCAGTGTGGGGTTAACGATTATTATGACTGTGAGTTCTTCTTGAGGTCTATTGTTGCTCACATTGCCCTCTTGGGTTGGGTTCGTTAAGTTCCAGTGGTTTGTCCGATCTGGTTTACACTTGTGCAAGGAGAAGCGCAGGTCTTCTTGTTACTCATTTTAGCATAATCTCTCCCATGTGGGCATGGGTTGGTCTGATATAATTAGGGGAATAAGATTTTTTATCGATATAATAAACTTCTTTCTGTCTGAGCTTTAACGCTTTCTATTTAGGTGGCTGCTTTTAGGCCCACTAAAACAGTATGTTTTATATATTATGATCTTTATCCTCCTGTAAAGGTTGTATCCTTTGTTAAAAGGGCTGTACCCCTTTTAACTAACTCTCATATATTTCCCTTAGTATCTTAATAATGTATATGTCGATTTGGGGTGCATGAGGCTGAACTTCTATCCACTTCTCAGACAACCAGCTATCACCAGGTTCGGTAGGTCTGTCACTTCTACCCGGAGCTCTTCCCACTCTTTTGCCACAGAGACGGGTTAGCCCTAAATAATATAGGCTGTCTCGGGGTAGCTCACCTGGTTTCGGGGCTTCAAACTAAAGGTCTCTTTGCTTGAGGGTGCTGGCTAAATCATGATGCAAAAGGTACAAGGTTTAGTCTTTGTTTCTTAGTGCTTATATGGGTTATTTCACTTCTCTTTCAGCTTTCCCTTGCGGTACTTTCTCTATCGCTTTATGTTGGACCTTTTCCGTCTCCCGTACTTAGGTAAAAAAATGGTTTAATTTATGGTGTTAGGCCATGTTTTGTTATGAATATTGTCGAGTTATATTTATAGTTAAGCTAGCTGTTTGGCTCAGGGTGATCCAATTTGCATGGATGTCTTCTCGGTGTAAGTGAGATGCTTGACTGACTCAGCCACACCCTGAATTTAATCCAAGTGCACCTTCCGGTACACTTACCATGTTACGACTTGCCTCCCCTTGTCAGCGCTTTGGTGTTAAATATCTTTATTGCATTTTGACAGGGGAGAGTGACGGGCGGTGTGTACGCGCCTCAGAGCCGGGTTCAAAAGGACACTCTGTTTCCTTTTTACTACTAAATCCTCCTTCAAGCACTATTTCATGTTGCATATTCGTAGTGTTCTATAATAGAAAATGTAGCCCATTTCTTCCCACTTCGTACGCTACACCTCGACCTGACGTTCTGGGTTGTGCCCATTTTGCTTACTTTTATTGCCTTCACAGGGTAAGCTGACGACGGCGGTATATAGGCTGGGGTGGCTAGAAGTGGTGAGGTTTAACGAGGGTTATCGGTTCTAGAACAGGCTCCTCTAGGGGGGTCTAAGGCACCGTCAGGTCCTTTGGGTTTCAAGCTAATGCTCGTAGTACCCGGGCGGACGTCTAATTGTAGTTGAACGTCTAGGTTTATGGCTGAGCATAGTGGGGTATCTAATCCCAGTTTGTTTCTCAGCTTTCGTGGTGTCAGGTGGGCTTTTCTAAAGCTACTTTCGTATATTGGGCTTCGGACACCTAGAAGCGTATGACAGCCAAAGGGCCATTCGGCTTTATTATTTGCGTTCCTTAACCACCCTTTACGCCGTTGTATTATCAACTAGGGCCTCTCGTTTAACCGCGGTGGCTGGCACGAGTTTTACCGGCCCTCTTAACCCTGACTGAGTCAAGTTTTCACTCATGGCTTAATATTTATCACTGCTGAATTCCCTTGGGGGTGTGGCTTGGCCAGGCGTCTTGGGCTAAAATTTGTGCCTGATGCCCGCTCCTCGTCCCCGGGCAGGGGATTAAGGGCGTACTCACAGGACTGCGGAGACTTGCATGTGTAAGTTGGGTTAGAGCTGATAATAAGGTCAGGACCATGCCTTTATGCATGCGGAGCTTCTCAGGGCCCATCTTAACATCTTCAGTGTTATGCTTTGTATTAAGCTACGCTAGC